CCAAAAGTAAACCAACCCCGTGGACTGCTACGAAAAACACCATCGGATTTCAAAGTAGCACGATCTAATTCAAAAATCTCACCCAATTGAGCACGTCTAGCATATTTTTTCACAGTAGCGGGATCGCTATAACTGACTCCGTTGAGTTCGCCGCCATAGAACTCGACAGTTACACCTACTTGTTCGACACTATATTTCGATTCCGCCCTTCTAAAAGGAACATCGGCTCTAACAATTCCGTCTCCGTCTACCAAAACAACCGGAAATGTTTCAAAAAAAGTAGGCATACGACGTACAAAAAGTTCGCGCCCCTCTTTATCTCTAAAGATAGGATGTCCTAACCACCCAACAGCTATTCCATCTCCGTTGTCCATTGAGCCCGCTCTGAATAACCCCCCCTTTGCCGGATTATTGCCGATGTAATCATAAAAAGCTAGTTTTTCGGGAATTTTAGACCAAGCTTCAGATAAACTTTGATTTTCAGCCAACCCAGCACCAATTCTTCGATATATTTCTTGTTGGAAGTATCCTTGATCCCATTGATAACGAGTGGGACCAAATAATTCAATCGGGGTAGTTGCTGAACCATACCACATAGTTCCAGCAACTACAAAAGCGGCAAAAAAGACAGCAGCAATACTACTGGAAAGGACGGTTTCAATATTTCCCATACGTAATCCTTTGTATAGGCGTTGAGGTGGACGTACACTAAGATGGAATAGACCCGCCAATATGCCCAAGGTCCCTGCTGCAATATGATGAGAGGCTATTCCTCCCGGAACAAAAGGATCAAAACCCTCCACACCCCACGCTGGATTTACGGATTGTACCCTTCCAGTTAGTCCATAAGGATCGGACACCCATATTCCAGGACCATACAATCCTGTTACATGAAATGCACCAAAACCAAAGCAAGCCACCCCTGATAGAAATAAATGAATTCCAAAGATCTTAGGCAAATCCAAAGAGGGTTTTCCTGTACGTTCATCAGTAAATATTTCTAGATCCCAATACACCCAATGCCAGATAGCTGCCAAAAAGCACAAGCCCGAAAACACAATATGTGCCCCGGCCACACCTTCGTAACTCCAAATACCCGGATTCGTTACAGTACCCCCTGTGATACTCCAACCGCCCCATGAATTGGTTATTCCTAAACGAGTCATGAAGGGTATAACGAACATACCCTGTCTCCACATTGGATCAAGAACAGGATCAGAAGGATCAAAAACTGCTAATTCGTATAGAGCCATCGAACCGGCCCAACCAGCAACCAGAGCTGTATGCATTATATGGACAGAAATCAAACGACCGGGATCATTCAATACGACGGTATGAACACGATACCAAGGCAAACCCATGGAAATACCCCTTTATCAATGAAAAATAGACACAATGTAACTTTATTGCATTGGAAAAAACTATGCTGTGGACCCTCTTTTTAGTGGATTATCTTGGGGAAAGAATTAATATTTGTTTGATTTGTTTGATTCTTTTCAATTACTTTTAGTAATAATGAAACTATTTTGTTCGTAGGAACAAAAAGAAGCAGATCTATTCTACACCCGATAAGTACCAATACGCAATGGTAGGGGAGTTGATACCATTTTATATGAGTGAATGCATATATATATTTGTTCATCATTCAAAGGACTTATTTGTAATAATTTTCCTTTATTCATTTTGTCTTCTTTATCTTTATCTTTTTTTATAAACTTAGTCAATCTATGGATAAAATATGATAAAGGCCAATATTAGTAGGACACTAAATCCATTGTTACGCTTTCACATCAAAGTGAGATATAGTACTTAATTTTTCTTTTATTTAATGCCTATTGGTGTTCCAAGAGTACCTTTTCGAAGTCCTGGAGAGGAAGATGCATTGTGGATTGACGTATAGTGCGACTTGTCAGATATATTGGGTCATATGGTATTTCCCCATTCTCTTCCCCGATCGAGATATCCTCCCCTTCGCCCAAGAAAGATTGATTGAATTATCAAAAATTTGGAGCGTGAAGTTCAATTAGATCCATTTTTTCGGGAGGGTATACAGATTAATATTATCAATTAGAATAATTTATGGTTATCTTGGTTAGGCCAATAAAATGAAGTATCCAGGCTCCGTTTAGAAAAAAACCGGTAAAAAATCTATTTATGATTACTATTTCTATCATATTCTATTTCTTTATATATTTATAATAGAAGTGATCTCAAACTGTTAATCAATCGAGTAATATGATGAATGCATTGAATATCTGTTGTAAGACATGAAATAAATTGTAAAAAGGAAGTCGTAGCAAAAGGACGTGGTATTGGGGCATTTGTCATATATGTGCAAATCCAAATCGGGCGGATCTTTACTCGGAGTAGAGCATAAACCTAAAAAAATTGAAGAAGCCCATTCAGGAACAAGAAAATTACATCGCGATTGAGATTGTATCTCGATGAAACAATACATCAATGAAAAGTTAGTTAGATAAATTTAGTAATTTTTTTTTATAGATAAACAAAACAGGCCAAAACCCATCTTTTTTGAAAAATGAAAGAAAAGCCCCTTTTTATAAGTTAAAAGCCTGGTATGAAAAAAAAAAAAATAAAAGAAAGCGCTAGAATCTACATCTACACATTGATTCTTTTTTTTTTTTTCGTTATTTTTGTTGAACCGTATGCATCAAAAGGTGCATGTACGGTTTCTAAGGGATACAACTTTATCCCAATCAACCGACTTTATCGAGAACGATTACTTTTTTTAGGCCAAGGGGTTGATAGCGAGATCTCGAATCAACTTATTGGTCTTATGGTATATCTCAGTATAGAGGATGATACCAAAGATCTATATTTGTTTATAAATTCTCCTGGCGGATGGGTAATACCCGGAGTAGCTATTTATGATACTATGCAATTTGTGCGACCAGATATACAGACAATATGCATGGGATTAGCCGCTTCAATGGGATCTTTTATTCTGGTCGGAGGAGAAATTACCAAACGTCTAGCATTCCCTCACGCTTGGCGCCAATGAGTTTTTTATTTGATTTGAGAGAAAAAAGAAGACTATGCCTTCGCGCTATATGAAATATGAATATTAAGTAATAATAGCATGGCACTTCGAATTCGATATGATAAATTTTTTTAACCCTTAAATTATGTATCGAAAGAGTAGTATGAGATAAAAGGTATTTCCGATTTTATCTAATCTATCGGGAGGCCTATTTCAGCGTCACAAACTTTTTTGTTTTCACGCCGGGAGGCTCTTAACAATATTTAGGTTATGAAAGAATATGAAAATAAAAAAAATCTTGTTTTTTTATTTGAAAAAAAAAAAAAAGAAACTTTGGGATTGCTAAATAACAGACGAAATAAATATATAAAGCAACGGAGCCATCATAGTATTTTTGAACTACTCCAAAAACAAAAAGAAGGGTGGTTATTGGATCATTTACCAACCCGAGTCTGATAGACCCTATATTTAATTTATTTGATATTTAAGTGATATTTAAGTAAGGTAAAAACGAATTCCATTATAGAGCCGTATGCAATGCGTAAAAGATGCCTGTACGGTTGTTCAATTATATATTTTATTATTCTTTATCTCTTCACCTTATCATCATGCGAGATAGAATAAACATTTATTATGTTATATCATCAGGGTAATGATCCATCAACCTGCTAGTTCTTTTTATGAGGCACAGACGGGAGAATTTATCTTGGAAGCGGAAGAACTTTTGAAGCTGCGCGAAACCGTCACAAGGGTTTATGTACAAAGGACAGGCAAACCCTTATGGGTTGTATCCGAAGATATGGAAAGAGATGTTTTTATGTCAGCAACAGAAGCCCAAGCTCATGGAATTGTTGATCTTGTAGCGACTGAATAAAAAAGAAAAAATAACAAAAATTTCAGACGAATTGGTGATTTGAGATTTTATCTTCTTACCGGATTTAATATTCTATTCATTAATCTATTAATATAGAAATAAAATAATTCATAATCATCCGGTTAAGATCGATCTAAACCAGCCCATTATGTATATGATTCAATATGCCAACTATTAAACAACTTATTAGAAACACAAGACAGCCAATCAGAAATGTCACGAAATCCCCCGCTCTTGGGGGATGTCCTCAGCGACGAGGAACATGTACTAGGGTGTATGTGCGACTCGTTCAGATCATGGGCTAGGACAAAAGAAAGAAAACAATTGATCCAGTATCAACGATCAGTACCAGTGAATAGACTAGAATGGAAGAACTCCATTCAATATCTAAAAATCAAAAAGATCTATCCTTCTATTGTGGTATCAAATGTATGGTTTCCGTTGGTGCAAATCCAATCAACTCCGTTTTAAATTTAAGATGAGAAAGAATTCTCCATTGATAGCAAATGATATCCATTAAGCAGGGGAAATACTATTTTAAAAAGCAGAAAAATTATGCCTTACTCTTGCAAGAACGGACTAACAGGGTCAGCTACTCAGCTAATCTTCATAATTAAATACCGTTACTGTATAAGTAGATCTCATTGTGAAAGACCTCGTACTGGATAATTATGGGTAGAGCCAAAGAGTGTGAACTGTACAAGTTAACAATAACATTGATTAAATGAAAGAAGGGCTCCGGTGTATAGAGAGGACCTCACCGTTTAAGAAGTAACCATAGAAACGATGGAACCCACTATATCCATTTATATTTACTACTTTTATGTGTTTTTGATACCTAATATCAATACAATTTTTTCTAGGCATTTCACCTAGAAAAAAAAAAAAAAAAATCGTGGTCGGGAAGGTTATAGTAGCAAAAGCCATTGGAATTCAAATTTTATACATTGGAAGAATCCGTTTTGTTATTAATAGACTAGGATACGGGAAGGGAATAACTGAAAGAAAGGAAATCGATTAGTTATTCATCAAAGTTTCATTTATTCAATGACCAGAATTAAACGAGGGTATATAGCTCGAAGACGTAGAACAAAAATTCGTTTATTTGCATCAACCTTTCGAGGGGCTCATTCAAGACTTACTCGTACTATTACTCAACAGAAAATAAGAGCTTTGGTTTCGGCTCATCGGGATAGAGGTAGACAAAAGAGAGATTTTCGTCGGTTGTGGATCACTCGGATAAATGCAGTAATTCGCGAGAATAAAGTATACTTCAGTTATAGTAAATTTATACACAATCTGTACAAGAGACAGTTACTTCTTAATCGTAAAATACTTGCACAAATAGCTATATTAAATAAGAGTTGTCTTTATATGATTTCCAATGAGATCATAAAATAAAGAGATTGGAAGGAATCCGTTGGAATAGTTTAAATGGAGTTCCCTGGAGAATGAACTCTGGGAAGGTAGAGTAGAAATTAGTATGATAAAATATGATAAAGTCATCAAAATGAAGAAAGACGTTAAATAAAAAATATTTATTCCTCTTCTCCCATTTTTTTCTTACGACAGGACATTTCGATTTTACGATTTTTCGAACAAAAAAAAAAACGTCAATCCGCATTTGAGTTTGGATTGGAATTTTATTTTGATTCAATTCAATTGAAGAGTCAACCTATTTTTTTTCTGGTTCTAAGACCAGCAGCTCTAGCGGTTGACTCGCTTCTTTCAAATTGTTTCTCATTATTAAGAAAAGGTAACGGAGATAAAATACGAGCTTGTTTTATAGCAATAGTAATTAATCGTTGTTGTTTTAAGGTCAATCTATTCACCCGTCTAGATAATATTTTTCCTTGTTCGCTAATAAATCGACTAATTAAACTCATGTTTCTATAATCAATTCGATCCCCCGATTGGATCGGAGGCAAACGCCTACGAAAAGATCGCTTAGATTTAAGAAAGATTCGCTTGGATTTATCCATGGTTTGTTTATTCCTTATCCTGAAAATCCCAATCCTATTTCTTAATTCTACATCATCTTTGATCCGATCGAAATAGGATTTGGTTTGTTTATATTTATTTGTTTCTATTTAAATAAATAAAAAAAAAAATTTAAATTAAATAAAAAAAAAATTTAAATAAATTATATATATATATTGTTATATATAATATGTAATTTTTCATCTTCCTTGGAAGACTGACACACGAGCGATCGGTTCGATCTATTTCTTTATCTCCCCATGAATCGTATGTTTGTAACAACAGGGACAGAATTTTCTCAATTCCAATCGACTAGGCGTATTGTGTCGATTCTTTTGAGTAATATATCTGGAAATGCCCATTGATTCCTTATTAACACGATTTCGAACACAACTGGTACATTCCAAAATAACCGTTACTCGGACATCTTTACCCTTAGCCATGAACCTCCTTTGGTTTTTGATTCACTCAATTCTTTAATTTTCCGACCCGAAGCAAGGAAGAAGAAAGGACACAAAAATAGAAGCAGGTAACTCGAAATCAAATTATGAAAGAAATATTTTGTTGCAATCAATATAGTAATAAATAATAAGTAATATAATGATTTCTAACTATATTTATAATTTTTAATTGCCGTACAGTATTTCATTTTCAGTTAAGTATCTTGTATGATATTGTTGCCCCAACCACCGCATTTCCGTTCTATTATTAATTTAATTTGAGCCTGAGCCCGAGTTCATAGTTTCACTGAGGGTGAAACCGCTTTTTCTTTGTTTTTTTTTTTTAGAAAGAATAAGTAAAAAAAGAAAAAACAAAGAAAAAAAGAAGGGAGGGGTAGGGATTAGTTACAGATATTTGATTGTATCTCTAATCTTCTTCCCCCTTCCCATATCAATAGCTAGAATGAAAAAAAGGGGAATATCAACGCATCCGGAAAAAAACGATTGATCTCTATCAATAAACCTGCTAAAGCCCCGAACCATAGAGTACTTACTACCGGTGCCACGGAGAGATATGTTTTTAGATCTCGCATTTTAAAAACTCCTCTTTCTGTATTCGTTATTGTAATTTTATTGTAATTTGTAATACCTAATGGTAATACATATATGACCGGATGTGTATATGTAGTTAATGACTTACCACTTGTACGCGGAGTTCCTAATTCAAATTGAAATGTACAAAATAGATATTTATTTAAAGAAAAAAATACGTCCATTTCCGCCTTAAATTCCTAAAAAATATTAATTTTTTGTGGTAGATTTCATATTTATTTCATACTTTATATAAGTCTTTTACCATATTATATGTTTGTTATATGATATATGAGACCAAAAGGAAGAAGGAAGAAATGATAAGATAGTTTGTGTATATCAATGTAGGAAATAAAGATGTGGAAAACAAGGCAGGGATTCTCTACAATGACACTGTAGACCAATTGAAAGGGATGTAGCGCAGTTTGGTAGCGCGTTTGTTTTGGGTACAAAATGTCACGGGTTCAAATCCTGTCATCCCTACCTATTACTTATCTTCTGAGCAGTAACGAGGGATCAATTGAGATCAATTAATAAAATTGTACATATTTAATTAAATAAATATTTAATTTTTATTTTTTATAGTATATATATATGCAAGATAAATTGGGGTT